TAACAATAAATAACAGGTACAAATATTAAATCGAGGTACCCATTCTATGATAACTCTCAACAGTCTCCCCTCCATTTTTGTGCCTTTAGTGGGCTTAGTATTTCCGGCAATTGCAATGGCTTCTTTATCTCTTTATGTTCAAAAAAACAAGATTTTTTAGATACAACAAGGACAAATCTTATATATATATATTTTTTTTCAAGACTTACTTGGATCATAACACGGATATCTATTTAGTAAAATATGGTATAATATGCGGCTTCCTTCGGGCATAAGCTCTTATGTATGTGTAAACATGATAAATGAATTATAACTATTTTCAAATAGATCGGAGAATTTCTGAAATGTAAAGTCAATATATCTATATGTATTAGGAAATCATATGAAAGGGATGTTATTATTTTAGTTTGGATCTAAGAAATTCGATGAATTATCCCTAAAGGTTCACATCATAATAGTGCTGGTTGATGAGAGTTACTTCGGAAACAAAAAAAAGTAAAAAAAAAATTATTTTTGTTATTCTCCCAATTCCAATAAAATGCAACTAGGTCTAGTTAGAGTATGAGTTGGCGATCAGAACGTATATGGGTAGAACTTATAGCGGGGTCTCGAAAAACAAGTAATTTCTGTTGGGCCTTTATTCTTTTTTTAGGTTCATTAGGGTTTTTATTGGTTGGAACGTCCAGTTATTTTGGTAGGAATTTTATATCTTTATTTCCTTCTCAGCAAATAATTTTTTTTCCACAAGGTATCGTGATGTCTTTCTATGGGATCGCAGGTCTTTTTATTAGCTCCTATTTGTGGTGCACAATTTCGTGGAATGTAGGTAGTGGTTATGATCGATTCGATATAAAAGAGGGCATAGTGTGTATTTTTCGTTGGGGATTTCCTGGAAAAAATCGTCGCATATTCCTCCGATTCCTTATGAAAGACATTCAGTCCATCAGAATAGAAATTAAAGAGGGTATTTATGCTCGTCGTGTCCTTTATATGGAAATAAAAGGACAAGGAGCCATTCCCTTGACTCGTACTGATGAGAATTTTACTCCACGAGAGATTGAGCAAAAAGCTGCTGAATTGGCCTATTTCTTGCGTGTACCAATTGAAGTATTTTGAAAAAAGGAACTGAAGAATGAATACTTTGCAAGAGATAAAAAACTCAAGAATCATCTTTTTTTCTATAGCATAACTTAACTGAAGTTTCTTCAGAACGCTTACTCGAGCCAAAGCAAACGTATATGAAACAATTCTAAAACGAAATTGTTTATGTCCACAATTTTTTTTATGCGTATGTAAATCCACTTAACTCAATTCAGTAACAAATCTAAATGATAGATTCATCATATATCAAAACAAAACATTTCATCATAAAGTAAAGAATTTTTTTCTAAATATTTGATATTTTGATAGAACGGGAGTTCTTTCGTCTCGAAATCCGACTACTATTAATTTGAAGAGGGCTCTTTCTTATTCTATATTCTTTCTAAATTCAAGGACTAACCGCTGTACTGAATCACAAAAAAATCCGGAAATACATCGATGACTTGTAATAGAACTTATGCTTGATAGAAATATTAGTATCATATAGAGTCGACGAATGAGGTGCGTTCATTAAAAATTTTAAAATTCACAGACGAAAAAATGGCAAAAAAGAAAGTATTAATTTCCCTTCTATATCTTGCATCTATAGTATTTTTGCCTTGGTGGATCTCTCTCTCATTTAATAAAAGTCTGGAATCTTGGTTTACTAATTGGTGGAATACTAGGCAATCCGAAATTTTTTTGAATGATATTCAAGAAAAGAGTATTCTAAAAGAATTCATAGACTTAGAGGAACTCTTACGTTTGGACGAAATGATAAAGGAATACCCGGAAACACATTTACAAAAGCCTCGCATCGAAATCTACAAAGAAACGATCCAATTGATCAAGATGCACAACGAGGATCGCATCCATACAATTTTACACTTCTCGACAAATATAATCTGTTTCGGTATTCTAAGTGGTTATTCTATTCTAGGTAATGAAGAACTTGTTATTCTTAACTCTTGGTTTCAAGAATTCCTATACAACTTAAGCGACACAATAAAAGCTTTTTCTATTCTTTTATTAACTGATTTATGTATAGGATTCCATTCGCCCCACGGTTGGGAATTAATGATTGGCTCTGTCTACAAAGATTTTGGATTTGCTCATAATGATCAAATTATATCCGGTCTTGTTTCTACTTTTCCAGTCATTTTAGATACAATTTTTAAATATTGGATCTTTCGTTATTTAAATCGTGTATCTCCTTCACTTGTAGTGATTTATCATTCAATGAATGACTGAAAAGTGATCGAACGATCCAATTATAATATTTGTTACTTTGTACATAAGCAAAACATTCAAAATTGTACTTACTACCCATCCAAGGAATTCCTCCAATATTCCAGTAAAATTATTTATATTTAATATTTAAGTAAATAGCAAAATTATAGATAGGGAACTATACTAGCGA